AATATAAAATTATTATTATAAATAAAAAAATTAAGAATGGTTTATATATATATATATATATATATATTAAATATTTAATTTATTAATATATATATATATAAATTAATATATTAATAAATTATTAATTTTAATAATTTATTTAAATTTTTAATTAATTATTATATATATTAATTAATTATTTATTTAATTGAATATAAATTGATTTATATTTTATTTTAATTTTTAATATAAATATTATGAAAAGGAAAATAAGAAAAATATTTAAAATTTAATAATTAATATTAAATTTTAAATATATAAAAAAAAAAAAAAAAATTCTATATTAAAAATTTAACTATTAAATAAATTTTTTATGGTTTAATAATTTTATTATAAATTTATTTTGCATATATATTTTAGTGTTAAATTTTAATTATTTAAATAATAATTAAATTAATTATGTAGTAATTAATATTAAAAATTTAAGAAATTAAGATTTAGTAATATTTAAATTAATAACAAATTTTGTGCCAGCAGTTGCGGTTAAACAAAAGTTAAATTAAATTTTATTAGTAATTAATTAATAATTTTTAATTTTTAATTAAATGTTAAATTATTAAGTGAAATTTTAATTTAATTAAAATTAATTTTAAAATTATAATTTAATAAATTTTATTTATAAACTAGGATTAGATACCCTATTATTAAAAATTTAAATTAATAATACTAAAATATTAAGTAATTATTTATTGAAACTTAAATAATTTGGCGGTATTTTAGTTCATTTAGAGGAATCTGTTTAATAATTGATAATCCACGAATAAATTTACTTAATTTTTATATTTTGTATATCGTTGTTAAAAAAATATTTTTAAATAATAAATAATATTTAAAAATTTTAATTAAAAAATTAAATCAGATCAAGATGCAGATTATAATTAAGAATATAATGGATTACAATAAATTTATTTAAACTAATAATAATTTGTAAGAATTATTTGAAGGTGGATTTAAATGTAATTTTATTTAATTTATTAAAATGATTAAAAATTAATATATGTACATATTGCCCGTCGCTTTCATAAATAAATTGGAATAAGTCGTAACAAAGTAGAAGTACTGGAAAGTGTTTCTAGAAATAACAAATTAGAGCTTGATAAAAGTATTTCATTTACATTGAAATGATATTGAAATTAATTCAATTAATTTGAAAAGGAAAAATTAATAATTTTATAAATAATAAAAATAATTTTAATATTAATAATTTAAGGGGGGTTTTAGTATTAATAAAAAAAAAATTATAAAATTTATAGTGAATTAGTATTGTAAAAGAAATTTTAAATAATTTTTGAAAATAAATTTTATTAAAAGTAAATTTTATTTATTGTATCTTGTGTATCAGAGTTTATTAATAAAATAAATTTGAATAAATATATCTCGAATTTAAAAGAGATAATTAATTATAAAAGTTATTGTTGCATAAATATTTTAAATAATTAATTTGAAATGAAATGTTAATCGTTTTTAAATATATCTAGTTTTTTTAGAAAAAAATTTAATTTTATTTTTTTTTTACAATTAACTAATTAATTAGTTAATTGTAAAAAAAAAATTATATTTTAAGGGATAAGCTTTAAATTAAATTTTTATAATTATTATTTAAATAATTAAAATTTTTAAGATTTATATTGTTTATAATTTTTAATTTTTTATAAATTAATTTTAATTAAATTAAAATTTTTTAATAATTTAAATTTTTATAAAAAAATATTTTTTAATAAAATAAATTTAAATATAATGATAAAATTAGTATTTAAAAATTTTTAAAAAAAAATTAATTATTAAAAAAATTAATTTTAAGGAATTCGGCAAAATTTTATATTCACTTGTTTATCAAAAACATGTCTTTTTGAAAATAATTTAAAGTCTAATCTGCCCACTGATAATTATTAAAGGGCTGCAGTATATTGACTGTACAAAGGTAGCATAATCAATAGTCTCTTAATTGGTGACTTGTATGAAAGATTGGATGAAATATAAACTGTCTCAAATTTATAAGAATAATTTAATTTTTTGATTAAAAAGTCAAAATAATTTTAAAAGACGAGAAGACCCTATAGAGTTTAATAAATTTATTAAATTAAAATTATTTATATACATATTAATTGAAATTTATAAATTTATTTTGTTGGGGTGATAAAAAAATAAAAAAAACTTTTTTATATTAATACCATATATAAATGAATACTTGATCCAAAAATATTTTGATTATTAGAAAAAATTACCTTAGGGATAACAGCGTAATTTTTTTTTTTAGTTCAAATAAGAAAAAAAGTTTGCGACCTCGATGTTGGATTAAGATAAAATTTAGGTGCAAAAATTTAAAATTTTGATCTGTTCGATCATTAAAATCTTACATGATCTGAGTTCAAACCGGTGTGAGCCAGGTTGGTTTCTATCTTTAAATTAAGTAAAATATTTTAGTACGAAAGGAATAAATATTTAAATTAAATTTAATTTGATTTGAATTTTAATAAATTTAGTTATAAAATAATATAACTATTTTGGCAGAAAAGTGTAATGGTTTTAGAAATCATAAATATATAAAATTAATTATATAGATAGTAAATGATAATAATTGATATAATTTTAATTTTTTTAGGTTTGTTAATTTTAATTTTAGGTGTGTTAATTGGAGTTGCTTTTTTAACTTTATTGGAGCGAAAGGTTTTAGGTTATATTCAAATTCGTAAGGGTCCAAATAAAGTTGGTATAATAGGAGTTTTACAACCTTTTTCTGATGCTATTAAATTATTTACTAAAGAACAAACTTATCCAAGATTTTCTAATTATTTATCTTATTATTTTTCTCCAGTAATTAGATTTATTTTATCTTTAATAATTTGAATAATAATTCCTTATTATTTTAATTTGATTAATTTTAATTTGGGAATTTTATTTTTTTTATGTTGTACTAGAATAGGGGTTTATACAGTTATAATTGCTGGTTGATCTTCTAACTCTAATTATGCTTTATTAGGAGGTTTGCGTGCTGTTGCTCAAACTATTTCATATGAAGTAAGATTGGCTTTAATTTTAATATCTAGAATTATTATAATTATAGATTTTAATTTATTAATTTTTAATTATTATCAAAATTTAGTTTGATTTATATTTTTAATATTTCCTTTAAGATTATGTTGATTTTCATCAAGATTAGCAGAAACAAATCGAACTCCATTTGATTTTGCTGAAGGAGAAAGAGAATTAGTTTCAGGATTTAATATTGAATATAGAAGAGGAGGATTTGCTTTAATTTTTTTGGCTGAATATTCAAGTATTTTATTTATAAGATTATTATTTGTTTTATTATATTTAGGTGGTTATGAATTTAATTTTTTTTTTTATTTAAAAATTAGATTAATTTCTTTTTTATTTATTTGAGTTCGGGGTACTTTACCTCGTTATCGATATGATAAGTTAATGTATTTAGCTTGAAAAATTTATTTACCATTATCATTAAATTTTTTAATATTTTATTTAAGTTTAAAAATTTTTTTTATATAAATATATTTTTAGTATAAATTAATAGAATTATTTATTCTTTCTTAAGTTTTCAAAACAAATGCTTATAACAAGCTCATTAATTAATTAAAAATTAAATTATCTCAGTAAATTCTAATTAATGGGTTAATAATATAATATGCAAAATAAATAATTGTTAAAATTTGTCCTGTAATAATATAAGGATCTTCAACTGGTCGTGCTCCAATTCAAGTTAATAAAATAATTGTTGTTACTATAATTCAAAATAAAATTTGATTAATAGGATAAAATTGAATTCCTTGTATTTTTTTAAAAAAAGTTAAAGGTAAAATAATTAAAATTAAAATTGATAAGATTAAAGCAATTACTCCACCAAGTTTATTAGGAATAGATCGTAGAATTGCATAAGCAAATAAAAAATATCATTCTGGTTGAATATGAATTGGTGTTACTAAAGGATTTGCTGGAATAAAATTATCAGGATCTCCTAATAAATAAGGATTTGTTAATGTTAATAAAATTAATAAAAATAAAATTACAATGAATCCAATTATATCTTTAAAAGTAAAAAATGGATGAAATGGGATTTTATCTAAATTACTATTAATTCCTAAAGGATTATTAGATCCTGTTTGATGAAGAAATAATAAATGAATTATAGTTATTATTAAAATAATAAATGGTAAAATAAAATGAAAAGTATAAAATCGAGTTAAAGTAGCATTATCAATAGCAAATCCTCCTCAAATTCAATTTACTAATATAGTTCCTAAATAAGGAATAGCTGATAATAAATTAGTAATAACAGTTGCTCCTCAAAAAGATATTTGTCCTCATGGTAAAACATATCCTATAAAAGCTGTTGCTATAAGAAGAAATAAAATAATTACACCAACTATTCATGTATATTTAAAATTGAATGATTCATAATAAATTCCTCGTCCAATATGAATATAAATGCAAATAAAAAAAAATGATGCACCATTTGCATGTAATGTTCGAATTAATCAACCATAATTTACATTTCGGCAAATATAGTTTACACTATAAAAAGCTAATTCAATATTAGCTGTATAATATATAGTTAAAAATAATCCTGTAATAATTTGAATTATTAAACATATAGCTAGTAAAGATCCAAAATTTCATAATGAGGAAATATTAGATGGTGTTGGTAAATCAATTAAAGATCCATTAATAATTTTAATAATTGGATGAATTTTTCGAATAGGTTTATATATATTTATCATTAGTTTATTTAATTGAAAGAAGATCGTAAAGGACCATAAAAAATATTAGTGATTTTTACTATTGCAATTAAAGTAATAAATAAATAAATAATTATTATTATTATAATTAAAAATGTTTGATTATTATATAATTTAGATAAATTAATTTTATTTTCATTATTAAAAAATAAAAATATATTAAAAAAATTATTTATTTCTAAATTATCAATATTAAGATTTAATCAATTTAAATTATTTATAAAAATTATACTAATAATTAATATAATAAAAATTGATAAAAAAAATAATATTTTTATGTTGAATGAAATAGAAAATATTTCATTTGAAGCAATTCTTGACACATAAATAAATAAAACTAATAATCCTCCTAAGAAAGTTAAAAATAAAATATATGAAAATCAATAAGTTGATAATATAATTCTTGAAATTAAACATGTTAATATTGTTTGAATTAAAATTATTAATCCTATAGATAAAGGATGAGATAAAAATAATAAAAATAATGAAAATAAAATAATTAATAAAGATAAAAATATTTTTAAAATTTCAAAGAATAGTTTAATAAAAATAATAATTTTGGAGATTATTGATAAAGAATAATCTTTTTCTTTGATGTTTTTAAAGAAAAAATCTTATTTTTGATTTACAAGACCAATGTTTTAAAATAAACTATAAAAACTAATGATAATTATAATAAATATAATAATTTTAGTAATAGTAATATTTATTTTAGGTAATATAATTTTTGTTTCTAAACATAAACATTTATTAATTGTTTTATTAAGATTAGAATTTATTGTTTTAAGAATTTTTTTTTTTATAGTTTTATTATTTAGTTATATTAAATATGATATATATATATTAATAGTTTTTTTAGTATTTTCTGTTTGTGAGGGAGCATTAGGTCTTTCTATTTTAGTTTCAATAATTCGTACTCATGGAAATGATTATTTTCAAAGTTTTAATTTATTATAATTTATGATAAAATTTTTTTTTTTATTAATTTTTATAATTCCTTTATGTTTTAATTTTAATATATATTGAATGGTTCAAATAATCATATTATTAATAATATTTTTATTTATAAATTTGACGTTAAATATTGAAAATTATTCTAATTTAAGATATATATATTCTTGTGATATTTTATCATATGGTTTAATTTTATTAAGAATTTGAATTTGTATTTTAATAATTATAGCTAGAGAAAATTTATATAAGCAAAATTATTATTTAAAATTTTTTTTATTTAATTTAATTTTTTTATTAATTATATTATTTTTAACTTTTAGTGTAATAAATTTATTTATATTTTATTTATTTTTTGAAGGTAGATTAATTCCAACATTAATATTAATTGTTGGTTGAGGTTATCAACCTGAACGAATTCAAGCTGGTATATATTTATTATTTTATACTTTATTTGTTTCATTACCTTTATTATTAGGTATTTTTTATATTTTTAATGAAATAAATTATATTATAATTTATTTTTTAAAATTTTTTAATTTTGAAGTTTATTTATTATATTTTTCTATAATTATAGCTTTTTTAGTTAAAATACCTATATATTTTGTTCATTTATGATTACCTAAGGCTCATGTTGAAGCTCCTGTTTCTGGGTCAATAATTTTAGCTGGAATTATATTAAAATTAGGAGGTTATGGTTTAATTCGTGTTTTAATTTTATTACAAGAATTAGGTTTAAAATATAATATTATTTGAATTAGAATTAGATTAGTTGGTGGTTTTTATATTAGATTAAAATGTTTTTGTCAGGTAGATATAAAATCTTTAATTGCTTATTCTTCAGTTGCTCATATAAGAATAGTAATTGGGGGTATTATAACAATAAATTATTGAGGGTTTATTGGTTCTTATATTATAATAATTGGTCATGGTTTATGTTCATCTGGTATATTTTGTTTAGCTAATATTAATTATGAACGATTACATAGACGAAGTTTATATATTAATAAAGGTATAATAAGTTTTATACCTTCAATAAGATTATGATGATTTTTAATTATATCTTCTAATATATCAGCTCCTCCTTCATTAAATTTAATAGGGGAAATTAGATTAATTAATAGAATAATAAGATGATCTTGAATTTCAATATTAATATTAATATTAATTTCTTTTTTTAGAGCTGGTTATAGATTATATTTATATTCATATACTCAACATGGAAAATATTATTCAGGAATTTATAGATTTTATACTGGTCTTTCGCGTGAATATTTATTATTAATATTACATTGATTTCCTTTAAATATTTTAGTTATAAAAATTGATTATGTAATAATTTGATTTTAATTTAAATAATTTAATTAAAATATTGATTTGTGGTGTCAAAAATATGATAAAATATCATTTTAAATTATTTATAAAAATTCAATTTGTTTTATTAGTTTTTTTTTTTTATTTTTAATAAGAATATTAAATTTTTTTATAATAATTTATTTTATTATAAATAATATAGTTGTTTTTTTAGAGTGGGAATTAATTTCTTTTAATTCTATAAAAATTGTTATGAGAATCTTATTTGATTGAATATCTTTATTATTTTTAATATTTGTTTTATTAATTTCTTCTGTGGTAATTTTTTATAGAAAAAGATATATAAGTTCTGAATTAAATTTAAATCGTTTTATTATATTAGTTTTATTATTTGTATTTTCTATAATTTTATTAATTATTAGACCTAATATTATTAGAATTTTATTAGGATGAGATGGATTAGGATTAGTTTCATATTGTTTAGTAATTTATTATCAAAATATTAAATCTTATAATGCTGGAATATTAACTGCTTTGTCTAATCGTATTGGGGATGTATTTATTTTGATGGTAATTTCATGAATAATAAATTATGGTAGATGAAATTATTTATTTTATTTAAATTTTATAAAAAATGATTATATAATATTTATAGTAAGAAGAATAATTATTATTGCTGCTATAACAAAAAGTGCTCAAATTCCATTTAGATCTTGGTTACCTGCTGCTATAGCAGCTCCTACTCCAGTTTCAGCTTTAGTTCATTCTTCAACTTTAGTAACAGCTGGAGTTTATTTATTAATTCGATTTAATATATTATTAATAGATATAATATTTATAAAAATTTTAATATTATTATCTGGTTTAACTATATTTATAGCTGGAATTTCTGCTAATTATGAATTTGATTTAAAAAAAATTATTGCATTATCTACTTTAAGACAATTAGGTTTGATAATAAGAATTTTAAGAATAGGTATACCTGATTTAGCTTTTTTTCATTTATTAACTCATGCTATATTTAAAGCTTTATTATTTATATGTGCTGGAGTAATTATTCATATAATAATAGATATTCAAGATATTCGTTTTATAGGGGGTATTGGAAATTTTATTCCTTTAACTGCTTTATGTATAAATATTTCTAATATAGCTTTATGCGGTATTCCATTTTTATCTGGGTTTTATTCTAAGGATTTAATTTTAGAAATAGTAAGATTAAGAAATTTAAATTTTTTTATTTTTTTATTATATTATATTTCTACAGGTCTGACTATATTTTATAGTTTTCGTTTAACTATATATTTAATAATTAATAATTTTAATTTACTATCTATTTATAATTTATATGATGAAGATTTTACAATATTAAAAAGTATATTTGTATTATTATTTATAAGAATTATTAGTGGGAGATTATTAATATGAATTATTTTTCCTTATCCATATATAATTTATTTACCAATAAATTTAAAAATAATAGTAATTTATGTTAGATTTATTGGTGTAATTTTAGGTTATTTAATTAGTAATATAAATATTTATTCTATAAATAAATTTCTTTTTAGATATAAAATAAGAAATTTTTTAGCAATGATATGATTTATACCTAGATTATCTACTTATGGTTTAAATTATTATTTTTTGAATATTAGTAATGTTTTTTTAAAAAATATTGATATAGGTTGAAGAGAAATATATAGAGGTCAAGGAATATTTAAAATTTTAAAAAAATATTCAATTTTTTATAATTTATTACAAATAAATAATTATAAAATTTATTTATTTAGATTTGTTTTATGAATAATAATATATTTTATGATATTAATTATATTTTATTTAAATAGCTTATAATTAGAGTATAATATTGAAGATATTAGGGAGATTAATTAATCTTTAAATATTTATAAAAAAAATATTTTTATTTTTACAATGAAAATGTAATGTTTTAAATAAACTATATAAATTATAAGAAATATTAATGGAATTAAACCACTAAAAATTAAGTTAGCAGCTTAATTTTAAACTTATATATTTCTTTAATTGGAATTATTATTCAATTTTATCATTAACAGTGATATACCTCTATTTTGGTTTCAATTAATAAATAAGGAGTAATTTTACTCTATCTTTTAAGTCGAAATTAAATGCATGAATTGCTTCTTATTTAAGATAAATTGAAAAATTCAATATTTTTTGAATGCAAATCAAATGTTTTTATAAACTATAATCCTTATTAAATTAATTAGTTCAATTAAGTATATTTTGATTTCACTCATGAAATAAACCAATTAATAAAATAAAAATAAAAAAAAAACTAATTTTAGATCAGATAATTAAATTTGTTATTTTGAATAAATTAATAATTGGAAAAATTAATGCAATTTCTACATCAAAAATTAAAAAAATTACAGTAATTAAAAAAAAATGAAGTGAAAAAGGAATTCGTGCTGATGATTTAGGATCAAATCCACATTCAAATGGTGAACATTTTTCACGATCTGAAAATGATTTTTTAGATAAAATAATAGAAAGAAATATTATAATATTTGAAATTAATATAATAAAAATTGATAAATATATAATTAATAAAATTATTTATATTAAAAATAATTAAACTTTTTGATTGGAAGTCAAATATACTAAATATATTATATAAATAATTAATTTCCTCATCAATAAATAGAAATATAAAGGAATAATCAAACTACATCTACAAAGTGTCAATATCAAGCTGCTGCTTCAAATCCAAAATGATGATTATTAGAAAAATGATTATTAATATGACGAATAAAACAAATTAATAAAAATATTGTTCCAATAATAACATGTAAACCATGGAATCCTGTTGCTATAAAAAAAGTTGATCCATAAATTCTATCAGCAATTGAAAAAGGTGCTTCAAAATATTCATATGCTTGTAAAATAGTAAAATAAATTCCTAAAATAATTGTAAAAAAAAGTCCTTGCGTTATTTGAGAGTAGTTATTTGATATAATTGCATGATGAGCTCATGTTACGGTAATTCCTGATGTAATTAAAATAATAGTATTTAATAAAGGAATTTGAAATGGATTAAATGGTACAATTCCTATAGGGGGTCATATAGCTCCAATTTCAATATTAGGAGATAATCTTCTATGAAAAAATGCTCAGAAAAAAGAGATAAAAAAAAAAATTTCAGAAATAATAAATAAAATTATTCCTCATCGTAATCCTTTAGTCACTAAAATAGTATGTTTTCCTTGAAAAGTTCCTTCTCGACAAACATCTCGTCATCATTGATATATAGTTAAAATAGTAATTAAATAACCAAGAATTAATAAATTTATATTAAAATTATGGAATCATTTTACTATTCCTGTTACTAAAGTTAAGACTCCAATAGCTCCAGTTAAAGGTCAAGGTCTGTAATCAACTAAATGATATGGGTGATTAAAAGTATTTTTCATTAATTTACTTCTCTAGAATATAATGTTCTAAGAATAGCAATAACATATGATTGAATAATAGCTACAGCAGATTCTAAAATTAATAATAAAATTTGAATAATAATTAATAATATAATAAAATAAAATGATAATCTTGGCCCTGTTCCTCTTAATAAAGTTATTAATAAATGACCTGCAATTATATTAGCTGTTAATCGAACTGCTAATGTACCTGGTCGAATAATATTACTAATAGTTTCAATTAGTACTATAAAAGGTATTAAAATTGAGGGAGTTCCTTGAGGAATTATATGAATAAATATATGTTGTGTGTTATTAATTCATCCATAAAATATAAATCTTAATCATAATGGTAAAGAAATTGATAAAGATAATGTTAAATGACTAGTTCTTGTAAAAATATAAGGGAATAATCCTAAAAAATTATTAAATAAAATAAAAGTAAATATTGAAACGAAAATAAATGTTGATCCATTAGATTTTCTTCCTAATAATGTTTTAAATTCTTTATGAAGTTTATTAAGAATAAAATTTCAAAAAAAATAAAAACGATTAGGAATTAATCAAAATGAATATGGAATGAATAATAAACCAATAAAAGTACTTACTCAATTTAAAGGTAAATATAATAAATTAGTAGATGGATCAAAAATTGAAAAAAGATTTGTTATCATTTTCAGAATATATTATTATTATTTTTATTTAAAAAATAAATATTATTATTATTACTTTTATTAATAAAGGTATAATAATTTATAATATTAAAAATAATAAAAATTAAAATAAAAAAGAAAAAAGAAAAAATTCAATTAATTGGTATTATTTGTGGGATAAAAGAATATTATATAAATAATAATAATTTAAATTTGACATATTTATGTTATAAATTTAACTAATTCTTTAATCATTAGAAGTAAATGCTAATTTACTATAAAATGGTTTAAGAGACCAGTACTTGCTTTCAGTCATCTAATGATGAATAATTATTAATTCAATTAATAAAATTTTTAATTGAAATTCTTTCAATAACAATAGGTATAAAACTATGATTTGCCCCACAAATTTCTGAACATTGACCATAAAAAATTCCAGGTCGATTAATAAAAAAATTTGTTTGATTTAGTCGTCCTGGATTAGCATCTACTTTTACTCCTAGTGAAGGAATAGTTCAAGAGTGAATTACATCTGTAGCAGTAACTATAATTCGAATTTGATTATTTATTGGTAATACAATTCGATTATCAACATCTAATAAACGAAAACTATTATCATTTAATTCATTTATTGGTGTTATATATGAATCAAATTCAATATTATTAAAATCTGAATATTCATATCTTCAGTATCATTGATGACCAATAGATTTTAAAGTAATTAGGGGATTATTAAGTTCATCTAATAAGTATAATAAACGTAATGAAGGTAAAGCAATAAAAATTAATGTAATAGCAGGTAAAATTGTTCAAATTAATTCAATTATTTGACCTTCTAATAAAAATCGATTGATATATTTATTAAAAAATAATCTTATTATTAAATAACCTACTAAAATAGTAATTATAATTAAAATAATTAAAGTATGATCATGAAAGAAAATAATTTGTTCTATTAATGGTGATGCACCATTTTGTAAATTTAAATTTGATCATGTTGCCATTTCTAAAAAAAGGATAATCCTTTATAAATGGGGTTTAAATCCATTACATATAATCTGCCATATTAGAAATTTCTTAAAATTGGGAGTTCATTATAAGAATGTTCTGCAGGAGGTAAATTTTGATATCATTCAATAGAAGAAGGTAAATTTAGTGAAAATAAAATTATTCGTTTATTAATTATTGATTCTCAAATAATAATTAAAATTAATATTACAGCTAGTAATGAAATATATGAACCTAAAGAGGAAATAATATTTCAAGAAATATAAGCATCTGGATAATCTGAATAACGACGAGGTATTCCAGCAAGACCTAAAAAATGTTGTGGAAAAAAAGTTAAATTTACTCCAATAAATATTGTAAAAAATTGAATTTTTAAAAAAAATGGATTTAATGTTAATCCTGTAAATAATGGATATCAATGAATAAATCCTCCTATAATAGCAAATACAGCTCCTATAGAAAGTACATAATGAAAATGAGCTACTACATAATAAGTATCATGTAAAGCTACATCAATAGAAGAATTAGCTAAAATTACTCCTGTTAAACCTCCTACAGTAAATAAAAATACAAATCCTAATCTTCATAAAATTGAAGGACTATAATTAATTTGAGTTCCATGGAATGTTGCTAATCAACTAAAAATTTTAATTCCTGTTGGTACAGCAATAATTATTGTTGCTGAAGTAAAGTAAGCTCGAGTATCAATATCTATACCTACTGTAAATATATGATGAGCTCATACAACAAATCCTAATAATCCAATTGCTATTATTGCATAAATTATTCCTAATGAACCAAAAGTTTCTTTTTTTCCTCTTTCTTGGGAAATGATATGAGAAATTATACCAAATCCTGGTAAAATTAAAATATAAACTTCTGGATGTCCAAAAAATCAAAATAAATGTTGATAAAGAATAGGGTCTCCTCCTCCTGCAGGATCAAAAAATGAAGTATTTAAATTTCGATCAGTAAGTAATATAGTAATAGCACCTGCTAAAACAGGTAATGATAGAAGAAGTAATAATGCTGTAATTCCTACAGCTCAAACAAATAAAGGTATTTGATCAAATCTTAATCCATTAATTCGTATATTAATAATTGTAGTAATAAAATTAATAGCTCCTAAAATTGATGAAATTCCAGCTAGATGAAGGGAGAAAATAGCTAAATCAACAGAACTTCCACCATGAGCAATATTAGATGAAAGTGGGGGGTATACTGTTCATCCTGTTCCTGCTCCATTTTCTACAATTCTTCTTGAAATTAATAAAGTTAATGATGGGGGTAATAATCAAAATCTTATATTATTTATTCGTGGAAATGCTATATCTGGTGCCCCTAATATTAAAGGTACTAATCAATTACCAAATCCTCCAATTATAATAGGTATTACTATAAAAAAAATTATAATAAATGCATGAGCGGTTACAATAGTATTATAAATTTGATCATCTCCAATTAATGATCCAGGGTTTCCTAATTCAGCTCGAATTAATAATCTTAATGATGTTCCTACTATCCCAGCTCAAATACCAAAAATAAAATATAAAGTTCCAATATCTTTATGATTTGTGGAATAAATTCATTTTCGCAAAAATAAAATGGCTGAGATTTAAGCGATAAATTGTAAATTTATTTACAAGAAGTAATTCTTTTTTATTAAGTCTTATATTCAAAAATGATATAAAATTGCAAATTTTAAGGTATAATAATATTATTAAGGCTTAAAGATATTTTCTTTATAAATAATTTTGAAGATTATTAGTTTATTTTAACTTAAAACCTTAAATTAATTATTATATAAAAAAAAATGTTCTTAAAATTATACCTGAAATAGAAATTAATGATAAAAAATTAATAAAATATATTATTTTATTTTTAATAAAAATTTTTATTCATTTTAATTTTAAGTAATTAAATATGAAGGAAGAATATATAATTCGAATATAAAAAAATAATATAATTAATCTTATTAAAATTAAAATAAAAGTTAAAAAAAATAATTTATTAATAAAAAGAAAATTAATTACAATTCATTTTGGAAAGAACCCAATAAAAGGAGGTAATCCTCCAAGAGATAAAAAAATAATTAATAAAGATAATTTAATTATATAATTAATATTAATAAAAAATAATTGATTAATAAAATATATATTTATAATATAAAATGTAAAACACATAATTCTAATTATAAATGAATAAATAGTAAAATAAAATAATCATAAATTTTCTCTAATTATTATACTTGCAATTATTCATCTTAAATTATTAATTGAAGAAAATGCTAATAATTTTCGTAATGAAGTTTGATTTAATCCTCCAATAGCTCCAATAATAGCATTTATAATAATAATAATAAATAAAAAATTTTTATTAAAATAATATGATAATAAAATAATAGGTGTAATTTTTTGTCATGTTATTAAAATAAAATTATTAAATCAAGATAATCCTTCAACAATATTAGGGAATCAGAAATGAAAGGGGGCTGATCCTATTTTTATTAATAAAGATGAATTAATTAAAATTGATATAAAATTATTTATTTCAAAATTTTTAATTAAAATTATTTTTAAAATAATACAAAATAATAAATTAATAGAAGCAATAGATTGAACTAGAAAGTATTTTAAAGATGCTTCAGAAGATAAAATATTATTTAAATTATTAATTAATGGAATGAATCTTAATAAATTAATTTCTAAACCAATTCAACAACCAAATCAGGAATTTGATGAGATTGAGATTAATGAACTAAAAAAAAGAATAAATATAAAAAATATTTTATTAGAATTTATTGTAAAAAAAATTTAAAATATGAAAATTATTTTCTTATAAATATAATATTTAGTTATATATTTTAGTGTAAGATGCACAATAGTTTTTGATACTATTAGATATAGTTTAATTCTATAAAATATAATAAAGGTAGAAATTCTACTTAATTTATCCTATCAGAATAATCCTTTAATCAGGCACTTTATTTTAAAAAAAAGGTATTTCCTTTATATTTGAGGTATGAACCCAAAAGCTTAATTTTAGCTTATTTTTAA